GAAGTATGACTGCTTTACCAATAGTTGAGACCCAATCGGGAGATGTTTCAGCTTATATTCCTACTAATGTAATCTCAATTACAGATGGCCAAATTTTCTTATCCGCCGATTTATTCAATGCTGGAATCAGACCCGCCATTAACGTGGGGATTTCCGTCTCCAGAGTAGGATCTGCCGCTCAAATTAAAGCCATGAAACAAGTAGCCGGCAAACTAAAATTGGAATTGGCACAATTCGCAGAATTAGAAGCCTTTGCACAATTCGCGTCTGATCTCGATAAAGCTACTCAGAATCAATTGGCAAGAGGTCAACGATTACGTGAGTTGCTCAAACAATCTCAATCATCCCCTCTCACGGTGGAAGAACAGGTAATGACTATTTATACTGGAACGAATGGTTATCTTGATTCATTAGAAATTGGACAGGTAAAGAAATTTCTCGTTGAGTTACGGACTTATTTAAAAACGAATAAACGGCAGTTCCAAGAAATCATATCTTCTACCAAGATATTCAATGAGGAAGCGGAAGCCCTTTTGAAAGACGCTATTCAAGAACAAATGGAACGCTTTCTACTTCAGGAACAGGTATAAAGAAATTCCTTTAAATAACTTTCTAATTTTATAGAAATAATTATTTCTATAATCTAATCTTTTATTTTATTATATATCTTTTATATTAATAATTTTATAGTAATAAAAAATTATTATTAAGAATAAATATATAAATAAGTAAATAAGTATAAGGGTCTCTTGTTCAAATCATTCAAAATACCTAGTTAGTAGAAAAGAAATATATGGAAATCCGTCGCGTCCAATAGGATTTGAACCTATACTAAAGGTTTAGAAGACCTCTGTCCTATCCATTAGACAATGGACGCTTTTTTCTTAGTTTTGTTTTCACATCTCTTGGTCATAAAAAAGACCATTGAGAGAATTCCAGGAATTGCGCATTCAATTCAATGATACATTCATTATCATTATATTAATAATAACATTAAATTAGATTCATTACATGAATAATTATAATTAGATCCTCTATATTATAGATTATTTAATATAGAATTTAAATAATATAATATTTTATAATAGATAAAAAATCTAACTTTTACTATTAAACATATTCTAAATATAATATAGAATTATAGAAATATAGAGAATAAATTAATATATATAATATAGAGATATAAGCGGGTAGCGGGAATCGAACCCGCATCGTTAGCTTGGAAGGCTAGGGGTTATAGTCGACGTTGAGTCATCGTTTTTAACGTCTCTAATTCAAAACCGAACGTGAAACTTTGGTTTCATTCGGCTCCTTTATGAAAGATGGACAAATTTCACATATGTCAGATGTGAACTAAATTACAAAAAAAAAGAAAAGAAATTTCCGCCCATAACATCTATGTCAGCTTTTCTGTTTGAATGCATTCAAAACAAAACCCGCTTTATAGATGATCCCTATAGAACAGGGGGGGTTAGAACCACCCTTCTAGTTACTTCGTTCTCTATTTCTATTTGAAAGAATCCTTAGGAAAAGGATTTTGTTTCCACCGAGCTAAAACAATATAATATGTCGATGTCTCTAGTAAACCAAAGCCATTAGTTAATAGCTGTTTTGCTTCAATCTCTTTTATACAAATCATAAATTGAAGATTTAGTTACGATTAGAAATACTCCCTTCTCTATTTATCCATGGACCCTTTACTCATACTTATTCAATTGGAAATATTGATCCAATTCAAAAACCAATTATGTTTCGTAATTTCATAATCCAATTTTGTTTTTTCCAATTTCTAATTGACTCTTTTGGATACAAATCACGAGAATGTCTATTCTTCCTCGAATCTTTCATTGAGAGGTAAAGGATTAAATCCTTTTAAGAAATAAAGTTTTTGATCGGAATATTAATTAAACCGAAGGACCCCTTAACCATTTTAGGGGTTAATAGAACGAATCGCACTTTTACCACTAAACTATACCCGCTACAATGTGATTATTGTATATAAATGGATCTTTTGTCGAACAAAAAAATGGGTCATAATTAAGACGATAGGATCAGAAAAGAATCATGAAAATAAGAGCGTTGACATGCTTTGGCCAAGGAGACTAATGAGATTGGGGAAAGAGGATTTATTTAAATAACTAAAAAAACACGCTTTTTTAGTTATTTAAATGAGATGGATACGTCTCGATAAAAAAAAGGCGTATGCCATAACATAAATTGTGCAAGAATATATGGTTCTATTCTTTTTTATTTTTATTCCATTTACTTTACTGGAATAAAAATAAAAAAAAAAAGAAAGAATAAAATAATTAAGAAATGACACTCGGATTCTATTCTATTCTGTATGATAGGAATAGAAATTGCCTTTATTATGATTGTTCTTGAAACAAGAACAATCATTAATCATTTTTTTTTTCAAATCAAATAAATCATTTTTTTCTATGATTCATTGGAACAAAAACGAAAGACCCGGCCCGGTCAGGACCGGGGGCCGGGCTGTGGAAGTAAAAGTAAAAAAGGATCTTGCAGACGAAAGCAAAGAGGTACTCTTTTTTTATTATTTATTTAATTTTAATTTATATATTTATTATTACTTTCTATTTACTATTTATTAATTCTATAATTTTTTTATATAAGAAATTCATTGCTATATAATTTATAGTTTATATAATATATAATATTCTTGGGGCATTAGGTGGTTATATATCTAAATTTATATTCATTGGAATAGTGGAGTTGAGATATCGCTTTCGAGCCCTTACTTTACCTAAATGAAATCACTGATTTTTATTTTCTATATTTTTTTTTTTCTATTTTTCTATGTCTCTATAATTAGATATCTATATAATAATTATATACTGAATAATAAAGAGGTATAAAGAGAGGGCCCTTTTTCAAGCCTTACTGTTTTTGTGTAATATAATCTAGTAATTATCCTTTTTCTTTCAATTTGGGGAGATGGCTGAGTGGACTAAAGCGTCGGATTGCTAATCCGTTGTACGGGTTTTTCGTACCGAGGGTTCGAATCCCTCTCTTTCCGCTTTAGTCAATGACTTGGTATTTTTTCTTTATCTTTCAATTTCTCTTTCAACGAGTCTTTTTTTTTTTATTTCATTTTAATTAATAGTTAAAAATGTGGAATAAATAAAATCCTAAGAACATTTTAAAATCAAGCAAGGAAAACAGAAACTTTATTGTTATTTTTTATTCTTCACTCTTCACGTCCAGGATTCCGTCCTGGATCATTAGATAGGAATCCGAAGATAAAGAGAGAAACAAAGAATACCACTACTGTGTAAACAAATAGTTTAAGAGTAAGCATTACACAATCTCCAAGATCATTTTTTTTGGAAAAAAAAAGATAATAGATTCTCCATTTTTATACCACATACCTTATTTTGACACCACGAAATTCTTTTTCTAAATCTATAGAAATAAAAAAGAATTTTCAGAAATTCATTTGTAATAAGAGTCAAGTCTTTCATTACCAAAAGCTTTTTCATACCCGCAATTATATATTGCGGAGGAATCTACTAGGTTCTTTCACTGTAAAAAAGGGTCCGAATGAGGAACTGGGGGGAGCCCAGACTTATTGTGGCGATCCAAGAATTTGATTATTTGAATCGAAGGGTTATACTATAAGACTTATCTGATCTTATGAATTGTTAGAATTTTTTTTTAAGAATAAATCATGAATTTTTCTAGGACCGTATTAAAGATCTCATCGAAAACTTACAGCAGCTTGCCAAACAAAAGCTAAGAGAAAAAAGAACAAAGGTATTACTGGCATAAAATCTACGATTGGATTCAAAAAAGCATAAGCCTCGGGCAATTTTGAGAAGAAAAAACTACTTGAAGAAAGAGCAGAATTAAGACAAATACAGATCAAACTAAAGATATTAAGCATAACAAACATTTTTTTCTTTGTTCTTGAAGATAATTGTATTTATTTTGATTGAGTTATTAATATGATGAGTTCTTAATATGAGTTATTATAATCTTATTTTTTTTTTTGAATTAACCCAATCAAAAATCCTTCAATTCTCAAATCAAAAGAGAATAGACAAAACCATACTTTCATACAATATCTTAATTGAATTGTATGTAATGATCAATAAATGTCGTTTAATTCTCTATCTAAATGTCTCAAAATCCTAGCAACACTTTAATCTATTCTATATAGATTTGGACTAGAATTGACGAAGAACTACTATCAATATTAGTCTTTATTAATGTCGAATAGAAATCAAAAATGGGGCGTGGCCAAGTGGTAAGGCAACGGGTTTTGGTCCCGGTATCGGAGGTTCGAATCCTTCCGTCCCAGAGCATACCTATTATATTATATATATCATATCAGAATATAGATTTTCTATTTTATATCAGAATAAAAGAAAGATTGCCCTTTTTTAAACAACCTTATTTTTTTTTTTAAGAGTAGAATAAGATTGGTTATAATCTGATTTTGCTTTCCTATAATGATTGATTCTTATATGAATTATATCTTTTTCAAAAATCAAAAATCGAATCGTGTTCAAATAACACACAGATGTAATTGAATCTATTTGTATACAGGTAAGATGGGAGCATAGATTAAATCATATTTCTATTTAATAAGTTAGTTCTTCATAAAATAAAAATACGAGCCATGATTTAATCTGTACTTGTTTTAATTTACATTTATACAAAATAGTAATAGTCTGGAACACTCTAATAGGATTCTTTTTTTATTTAGGATTCATCATCTTCATGGAATTGACGCAGTAGATAGGAGTTAAACGTCAATGTAAAATACCAATTTCAATATATGCGGCTGTCTGAATTTCATTAAAAAAAAAATCAAGTTACATACGTAACATATGTCTTTTCTTTGAACCCCGTTTTTAAGTATTTTGTGTTTTCTTTTATGAAAAATTGTAAATATATGATATGTACCAATTGAGACAAAGTGTATTCATACATCTTAGTCGCTTTTCCTTAGGAAATAATTGCAGCCGGATTATTGACTCCAAGTCAAATAAACTACGCAGAAAGGGAGCGAAGGCTTATATATATATGTATTGTTATCGTTCTATTTCTTCTATTTCATTGATTCATTGAAAACTTTATTTTATTTCAATTGAGTTTTGTGACAATAGATTTGTTATCCCTAAATTTTAAATATTTAACTTTACCCTTTAACATAGAATGTTTCTAATTACTTTCAAAGATATTTGTTTAGTCTACCTGATAGGTATGGGGATCCTCTTTTAATTATGATTTATCAAAAAGAATAACAACCCAAAGCCTCTATTCTATCAGTCTTTATCCACCACCTCGTGAAAAACAAAAAGAATTTACATTTTTTTTATGGTTTAATCCGAATATGAATTTTTCTCTATTATTATCAAAATGCGATTTTTACTGTAAAGCCTTATTCAAATAATGTAATGATAGTGAAATAGGAAATTTTTCAATCAATTAAATATTTTTAATAATGTCTTATGAGTCCTTGGTACTCGAAGAAGTGTGAAATTGGTGAATCTATTTTAGCAAGTCACCTCAAGATGCAGATTAAAAAAAAAACTTATTTGTGTTATTTATTAGTTCAATTTTTTTATATTCTAATATTTATATTTAGATTATAATTCTAAAGAAAAAATAAAATAATATATTAAAAATAATATTTATTATATTTCTATATATTAAATATTATTTATTATATATATATTATGGGGTTAAATTTAATTCGTGCTGATACTTCTTGAGAAATTACCCATTCATAAAAGTATGGATTACTATGTACCGAACGAACCAATGATTATTCATGAGTCCATAATGGAATCAATTAATACTGTTTACAGCAACCTACTAGGAAATGTTATGGTAAAACTTCGTTTAAAACGATGTGGTAAAAAGCAACGTGCGACTTGAGGGATATGGTCGTCTGTGGATTCTTACATCCATCATTTTCTTTTTATATTAATTAGATAGGAATGGGGGTGCTCTTGGCTCGACATCGTTTGTTCTGTTTCACTAGAACCCTCCTTTTTTAGTTCGGGGGTTGGGATGTAAATAGTACATGATCTTAATGGAGCTCGAGTAAAAAAAAGTATTGATTCATTTTTTAAGGGAACGGATCTAGGGTTAGTGTTAATTAATAAGTTGAAACAGCTTCGTAAGTATATTTTCCATATAAAAATCGAAAGGATCCAATTTTCAAATTTATAAGTAAAACCTCTTGGAATTGGTAAAACTCTTTCGATTAAAAGTGTATCGCGCAGGAATCAAATCGACCATTTGTATGATTTTTTGATAAAAAGAAATCACAAAAAGGGTATGTTGCTGACGTTTTTTGAAACGATTAAAAATCACCGAAGTAATGTCTAAACCCAATGATTCAAAGAAACGATAAAGAATCCTGGAACAAGGAAATACCACTTTCAGTTGTCTCAATAAATAGATTCTAATTAAGAATCAAAATAGATTCTAAAGACAAAAAAAAGGTGCGTGGTTAGAGATCGCTCAATAAACGAAATACCTAAAGTAAAGGGTTTCCTTGGGTTATTAGCGAGTTATCCAACTTGAGTTATGAGGATGCGAATACAAATGATTTTATTTTCTTTTTCGGATAAGAATAAGGAATAATAAAAAGTACTTAACTCATATTTAATTGATTTGATTATTTTATGGCATTACTAATTAAAAATTTCAAATTCGATCCATAGACATAATTTCGAATTTTCTTGAGCCGTATGAGGAGAAAACCTCTTATACGTTTCTAGGGGGGGTATTATTCATCTACATCTATCCCAATGGGTGGTTTATCGAATCGTTGCAATTGATGCTCGATGCCGAAGAGAAGGAAGAGCTCTTCGGAAAGTGGGCTTTTATGATCCGCTAAAGAATCAAACCTATTTAAATGTTCCTGCTATTCTATATTTCCTTGAAAGGGGCGCTCAACCTACGGGAACTGTTCATGATATTTCGAAGAAGGCGGGAGTTTTTATGGAACTTTGCCTTAATCAACAGATTAAATTCAATTAATGAATAGAACAAAAGAGGGGGGGCGGTAGTATATAAAAGGTTATACAAAGTTATATAAGCCCCCTCTTTTGTTCTATTCATACCTATTTATTATTACTACTAAAAAATGTCGTCTTATATAACGACAAAAATTTATTTTTATTTTAGTGATAGAAATTCATTTAATTTAAGACAGATGAAAAAAGAGCAAATGAATAACCGAAGTAGTTGGATTTAGAAATCCAAAATATTTACATTATTGCTAATTCAATACTAGTTGGTTTTTAGTTGAAACTTTCACTTTTTTTATGTTATGAACAAATAAATAAAAAAAACAAATGGGATTTAAGATTTCTTTTTTTTTTTACTTATATGGATTAAGTAAACCCAAGCATTGCGATACTTTGCTACGAATATTGATTCTTACGCTTACATCCTTTTGTATCCATGTTTATTATCCATATATAGTTAGTGCCAATTCAATACAAGTCATTAGTTTTTTCTTTATTTGTATAATTTATATTTTATTATATTAATTCAATATTTCATTTTTTTTTTATTTTAATTTAGGGTTCTCCACATTGTGTTCTTTTCTTAAGATTTACATTCGTATTGACAACAGTGTATCAAACAAATATAATCCGATCATGAATAAATGTATCTATTTCCCTCTGTTCCATCTATGGACTTGGTTTTTTTATTTTACTTTATTTAAACGATGGATTCGTCGGATTTGCTGGGATACGAGAAGCCTTTATTTAATTTATTTATTTTATTGAAAAAAAAAAAAAAAAACGGATAAGATAATAATGGATAAGATAAGATACGAACTAAATCCGTGGTAGTACATCAATTTTGACTTAATCCATATTCTTATCTTAATCTAGATTCTTATTTTAGAAGTCAGTGTATTTGCATCTAATATGTTCATTATTTTTTTTATGTTCAGAATCGATTAGCAATATTTTTGCTATTTTACTATTTTGATTTCGGTGTGCAATTAAATCTAATTTTTTATTCCGATTGGATCTACACATTTTTTTTGGGGGGGGGGTTGCTAACTCAACGGTAGAGTACTCGGCTTTTAAGTGCGACTGGCAATTTTTACACATTTGTATGAAGCAACGTCTTCGTCGATACTATCTCTAGAGCTTGTAAGACCGCGACTGATCCTCAAAGGAATGAATGGAAAAAGCAGCATGTCGTATCAATGTGGAATTCTGAGAATATTTTATTCTTAGCGGATCGGTTCAAAACTTTGTTTAAATTCTTGACGAAAAAAAATAAAATGAAATTTTGGGTTAAGTGAATAAATGGATAGAGCCCTATGGCTCCAATTATAGGTAAACAAAAAAAAAGAAACGAGCTTCTGTTCTTAATTTGAACGATTACCCGATCTAATTAAACGTTAAAAATAGATTAGTCCTTGATGCGGTAAATGCTTTTCCCATAAGTGGATCATCGATTTATTTTTAAATCCTAATTATTAGTAGCTATTCTCCATTAGAGTGTGGGGGTAAATGTGTAGAAAAAGCAGTCTATTGATAAAGATAAAAATCCCTTTTTTCCAAAATCAAAAGAGCGATTGGGTTGAACAAATAAAGGACTTCTAACCATCTTGTTATCCTCGAATGAACATAAACCAATTAAATTAGATGGAAAAGGCGAGGCTAAAGAGTCCGTCGATCAGTCTTATCTGGTTCCGGGGTATATATCTATTTATTTCTTACTATAATATCCTGTTTTGACTGTATCGTACTATGTGTCATTTAATAACCCAAAAGAAATCCCTTATCCCCATCTAATTTTAAATGGAGGAATTTCAAGGATATTTAGAACTCGATAGATTTCAGCAACACGACTTCCTATACCCACTTATCTTTCGGGAATATAGTTATGCACTTGCTCATGGTCATGGTTTAAATAGATACATGTTGTTGGAAAATATAGGTTATGATAATAAATCTAGTTTACTGATTGTAAAACGCTTAATTACTACAATGTATCAACAGAATTATTTGATAATTTCTGCTAATGATTCTAAACAAAATCCATTTTTTGGGTACAACAAGAATTTGCATTCTAAAATTCTATCAGAAGGATTTGCAATCATTGTGGAAATTCCATTTTATCTACGATTAATATCTTCTTTAGAAGGGGCAGAAATCGTAAGATTTTACAATTTACGATCCATTCATTCAATATTTCCCTTTTTAGAGGAAAAGTTCCCACATTTAAATTATTCGGCGGATATACTAATCCCCTACCCTGCCCATCTGGAAATATTGGTTCAAACCCTTCGTTACCGGGTGAAAGATGCTTCTTATTTGCATTTATTGCGGTTCTTTCTTCATGAGTATTCTAATTGTAACAGTCTTATTATTACAAATAAATCTATTTCCATTTTTTCAAAAAGTAATCCGAGATTCTTTTTATTCCTATATAATTCTTATATATGTGAATACGAATCCATCTTCCTTTTTCTCCGTAACCAATCTTCTCATTTACGATTAACATCTTCTGGAGTCCTTTTTGAACGACTCTGTTTATATAGAAAAATAGAACATTTTGCCGAAGTCTTTTCTAATGATTTTCCGGTCATCCCATGCTTTCTCAAGGATCCTTTCATGCATTATGTTAGATATCAAGGAAAATCAATTCTGGCTTCCAAAGACACACCTCTTCTAATGAATAAATGGAAATCTTACCTTGTCAATTTATGGCAATGTCATTTTGATGTATGGTCTCACGCGGCAAGTATCCGTATAAACCAATTATCCAAGCATTCCCTCGATTTTTTGAGTTACTTTTCAAGTGTTCGACGAAATCCTGCAGTGGTGCGGAATCAAATGCTAGAAAATTCATTTCTACTAAACAATGCTCCCAATAAACTCGATACAATGGTTCCAATTATTCCTCTGATTGGATCATTGGCTAAAGCGAAATTTTGTAACGCAGTAGGGCATCCAATTAGTAAGCTGACTCGGGCCGATTTATC